CGAGGTATTTGCGCAAACAGATATAATCCATGTAATCGAAAAAACTATAAAAATGAAATAATTTACGAAACAAACTCTAAGTATATGAAAGAACCCTTTTTTTGCAATTCCTATGATGCAATTGGAGCTTATCGGCAGAAAAGAATCAATTTAGATAGTCCTTTGTGGCTTCGGTGGCAATTAGATCAACGCGTTATTGCTTCACGGGAAGTTCCTATCGAAGTTCACTATGAATCTTTTGGTAACTATCATGAGATTTATGCACACTATCTAATAGTAAGAAGTGTAAAAAAAGAAACTTTTTCTATATATATTCGAACTACAGTTGGTCATATTTCTTTTTATCGAGAAATCGAGGAAGCTATACAAGGTTTTTCTCAAGCCTGTTCATATGATACAATATAGTATTAAAAAAAAATAATTCTAGGACACCCGTGTGAATTCGGACCTCTCCGCTTCAACTCGAACCGCAGTTCCTGATCTAAAATTATACGCAAATCAAGATCTAGAAAAGGTAGTTTTGCAATCATTGACTCAAACTCATTGTCGAATCCCATTCAGCAGAATATGGAGGTACTTATGGCGGAGCGGGCCAATCTGGTATTTCACAATAAAGTGATAGATGGAACTGCTATTAAACGACTTATTAGCCGATTAATAGATCACTTCGGGATGGCATATACATCACACATTCTAGATCAAGTAAAGACTCTGGGTTTCCAGCAAGCCACTGCTACATCGATTTCATTAGGAATTGATGATCTTTTAACGATACCTTCTAAGGGCTGGCTTGTCCAAGATGCTGAACAACAAAGTTTGATTTTGGAAAAACAACATCATTATGGGAATGTACATGCGGTAGAAAAATTACGCCAATCTATTGAGATATGGTATGCTACAAGTGAATATTTGCGACAAGAAATGAATCCTAATTTTAGGATGACGGACCCTTTAAATCCAGTCCATATGATGTCTTTTTCGGGAGCTAGGGGAAATGCATCTCAAGTACATCAATTAGTAGGTATGAGAGGATTAATGTCGGATCCCCAAGGACAAATGATTGATTTACCTATTCAAAGTAATTTACGCGAAGGACTTTCTTTAACAGAATATATTATTTCTTGCTATGGAGCCCGTAAAGGAGTTGTAGATACTGCGGTACGCACATCAGATGCGGGATATCTTACGCGTCGACTTGTTGAAGTAGTTCAACATATTGTTGTACGTAGAACAGATTGTGGTACTATCCGAGGGATTTCTGTGAGTCCGCGAAATAAAAATCGAATGATGTCAGAAAGAATTTTTATCCAAACATTAATTGGTCGTGTCTTAGCAGACGATATATATATAGGTTCCCGATGTGTCGCTCTTAGAAATCAAGATCTTGGGATTGGACTTGTTAATCGATTCATAACCTTTGGAACACAATCAATATCTATTCGAACTCCCTTTACTTGTCGGAGTACATCTTGGATCTGTCGATTATGTTATGGTCGGAGTCCCACTCATGGCGACCTAGTTGAGTTGGGGGAAGCTGTAGGTATTATTGCGGGTCAATCTATTGGCGAACCGGGGACTCAACTAACATTAAGAACTTTTCATACCGGCGGAGTATTTACAGGAGGTACTGCCGAACATGTACGAGCTCCTTATAATGGAAAAATAAAATTCAATGAGGATTTGGTTCATCCTACACGTACACGTCACGGGCATCCGGCCTTTCTATGTTATATAGACTTGTCTGTAATGATTGAGAGCGAAGATATTATACATAGCGTGACTATTCCACCAAAAAGTTTTCTTTTAGTTCAAAATGATCAATATGTGGAATCAGAACAAGTTATTGCTGAGATTCGCGAGGGAACATACACGTTTCATTTTAAAGAGAGGGTTAGAAAATATATTTATTCTGACTTAGAGGGCGAAATGCATTGGAGTACTGATGTATCCCATGCACCCGAATTTACATATAGTAATGTACACCTCTTACCAAAAACAAGTCATTTATGGATATTATCAGGAGGTTCATGTGGATCTAGTCTAATTCTTTTTTCGATCCATAAAGATCAAGATCAAATGAACATACCCCTTCTTTGCGTGGAAAGAAAACCTATTTCGAGCCTCTCAGTGAATAATGATAAAGTGAGCCAAAAATTTTTCAGTTCAGATTTTTCTGATAAAAAAAAATATGGGATTCCCAATTATTCAGAATTTAATGGAATCGTAGGTACTAGTCATTATAATTTAAAATATTCTGCTATTTTTCATGAGAACTCGCATTTATTAGCAAAAAGGCGAAGAAATCGATTTCTCATTCCATTACAGGCGATTAAAGAGCAAGAGAAAGAATTAATCCCTCATTCAGGTATCTCGATTGAAATACCCATAAATGGTATTTTCCGTAGAAATAGTATTTTTGCTTTTTTTGATGATCCTAGATACAGAAGAACGAGTTCCGGAATTCTGAAATATGGGCCTCTAAAGGCGGACTCAATCATCC